ATGAATACCTTTACGCTTGGCAGAAATATAAGTTGCCATCCTAGGATTCCATTTCCTAGTACCATGACCAAAATGAACTCCCGCTTCCATCATCTCTTCCAAATTGATATTCCAATATCTTCTTGTCATTTCTCCCCCCCACTTCCGCTTTTTTTTGAAAAAAAAAAAGCGACGAGGTTGCCCTGAACTAAATAATTGTTCCGATGGAACATTTTCTTCTACCGGAGATTGGCCGCGTCGATGTCGATACACGATCCAAACCCCTACCCTCTATTCGTTATTATCTTTATTTCGATTACCACATAAAATGACCATAAATAAAGAGTTTTTTTTTAATTCAAATTTAAAAAGTATGAATCCACTTTTAGGAATCATTAAATCCTCTAAATGATTGTTCTGATGTATCATGAAACTTCTTTGAAATAAAAGAATCAAATAATTCTCTGTTGTGGAACAAAATATCTCTGATTTCCCCCTCGAAAAAATTATTCTTTTTGGTTTTCAAAGGAATGTTCTTATGTTGCCTTGAACGATGCACTAATCCTTTGAATCCGGTACCAACGGGTATCATCCCCCCTATAACAACGTTCTCTTTTAGGCCTTTCAACCAATCGATACGGCCCCGGAGAGCAGCTTTGGCTAAAACTCGAGCAGTTTCTTGAAAACTCGCTTCAGATATGAAACTTTGCGTATTCAAAGATGCCCTTGTTATTCCCAATAGGATGGCGCGGTAACAGATCGATTCTTCCAAAGCGCGCCCCGTTCGCGCCGCTCGCAACAATCCAATTAGTTCTCCAGGTAAAAAAACATTAGACATTCCATCCTCTGAAACCAACACCTTTGATGTTATTTGGCGTACAATAATTTCTATGTGCCTATTATGGATTTGCACCCCCTGGGATCGATAAACCTTTTGGATCTTATTAACCAAAGATATACGACTTTGCACTATAGTTAGCTCAGCCCCAATCAAGAATCCCCAAGGAATTCCAAGAATTTTTTTTATATGCTCGTTCCAACCCTCAATTCTTTTTTTTAGGTTCATCGATATTGAATCAATTGAACGCACTTCTAACACTTGTTCCACTTTTGGAAGACCCTGCGTTATATCACCGGATCTCGATTTTTCATATATAAATGTAACTAATGTATCTCCTTCGTAAAGGATTTCTCCATAATGACCATGAACAGTTGCTCCTGGAGTGGCCAAATAAGGCTTGGCGGATCTTATTACTACAGAGTCAACTTGAACAATCAAAACTTGACCCGATTTGAGATGGGGTCCGTTTTTGGCTATACATACATTTTCACAAATAAACTGTCCAAGACTAATTATTGTAGATCTTTCTTCAAAATAATTATGATAATAATTTGGATGACAAAAATACCAATTCAAATTGAATGAATTCAAAACGATGTTACTGCATGAATCGGGATTCAAAATTCTCCCATTTTCATCCATTAAATAATAGTTAATTACTTGAAAAGTCTGTTTTAAATTTTCAAGTTGCAAATATTTAGTTACCAAAATAGGATTATGAGTTATTAAATAGTAAAATGAATAAAAATTCAAAAATTGAAGGACTGTTCCTAAAGGGCCAATCAAATTCCTAATTTCAATTATAGGATCTGTTTTAATTGATTCTTTTATCACATTGTGATATTTTCCAGCGTTGAATGGACCCATTCGGAAACAATTAGATGATGACAAAATTATCAAAGATGGGCATTCCTTATTTTTATTTAACAACGTGCGAATAGTTCCTTGATTTTGGCTAAGTGATTGTTGAATTTTTGTCTTGGAATAAAAGGGATTGCTATTGGTGTAATCTGACACATTATCTGAATCTGAGATCAATCCTGAGCCTGAGGGATCATTCCTTTTTCTGAGATACGAAATAGGGAATTTCACTAAGTCAATTCTTAGGAAATCTCGAATCAGACCATTTGTACTTACTTCAACAAAGGAAGTATGAGCCTCTTCGATAGAAGAACTTTTTTTGTCTTGGTCCCAATTCAAAATTAAACAAGTCCGAACTAATTGAATACTTGTATCAGAAATTCCCCGAATTGGTTTGCCATTTCTGTAAACAATATAATTGACAACTCGAAGTTGTATATTATCCCTTTCTTGTAACAGATCCGGGGGGAAGAGTGTTGCTAAATTTATACCGTCCGATATTTCATATGTCACTACGGGTCGAACTAAAACAAAATACTTTTTCTTAGTAGGTGTGATCCGTTGGACATAGATCCAATTTTTCAATTTTTTGGATTCCTTAGAATTTGTTTTTCCTGTTCCTGGGGGTATCAAGATGCCACTGTGTCGGGATATCTTATCTGTCTCTCCAGGAAAATGGATATCTCCAGAAAAGATTTTCAGTTCAATCCTTTTTTTTTTTCTCTCCACTCGGACTAATCCGCCCACTTGGCTTCTTGTATTTAAAGCGATTCGTGTATCTACTCCAATCAGACTATTGTTCCGTACCATTATCGAAGA